GCAAATTGGAATTTGAAACAGATACACAAATGGAAAGAAAATTCAAAATTTGACTTAACTTAGACTTATTTTATGGAGTTTTAGCTTTGTATAAAATATCAAAAGTTATTTCATTTTTACCACTATTATTTCATTTTTACCACTATTATGATATTACATATTACAATCCGATTAGATACCAGCAAAATAAACGTATTCCGAATTTGGTCTGTTTGATGAGAGAAAGACATAATAATCAGAAAAACGAAAAAGTTGATTAATATTTCATTTTTCATCGATTCAGTTAAACAAAAGATTCGCATATAATATAAAGGAGACGCTTTTACCTAATTTTTGAGTCTAATTCATATAATATGATTTAAGTGCGTAAGAAGACTTGTATTTATTAAACATGTTCAGATATGACTCTAGCTATCTATCCATATCTCCTCCTTTATTGAATTTCTATTCGGGACAGCCTATGTCGTGTTCTATGAAAGTTACTATTTTCTATAGACAAAAATCATATACAGAACAGTTAAGATATTTGATTAGATATCTGTAAAACAATTTAGGTTCTGGGGTTTACATATATGCAGAATTGCTATTATAATATTAATATAACTATAACCGAGAAGACTTTTTTTTTTTTTTGAATCTTGATTAGTTATGTATTAATTTGGATTTCTTATATCATTAGGGAAAGACAATTTTATAAATTGTAGATTAAAATCCGAGAATCGTTCATGAATTCACAGTCACATAGTTAATGGTCCCGATTTGTCCTGAATTTTTTCTTTTGTGACTGAAAAGCCACTTTTTATTTCTCAACTCAATCTAAAAAGAAAAGGGGGGGATATTTTCAGCTATTTTGTATCGTCTTGGCGGCATGGCCGAGCGGTAAGGCGGGGGACTGCAAATCCTTTTTCCCCAGTTCAAATCCGGGTGTCGCCTGATCAACAAAAGCTTCGAAATACCCCTATTGTTTTGCTGATTTAACTTGCCAAATTTGTCCTCAACGTAATCCTAACGGAAGAAAAGGATTCTTGATACTTGCTTGATTCTAAACATCTGAAAGTTCTTTCCTCTAAAGTGCTGTAAATCCTTTCGTCTCGGATTCAAGGCAAGTTTGCAAGTTTCTAGTAGTGGGGAATTGATAAACCTTAATCTGATAGCCCTTACATTACTAATGTAATGTCTACTGATTGGATCTTAAAGTAGAGTGAATACTCAAGAGGAAGTTAATTAGTAATTGCAGAAACGGCGTAAGGTACTTTGTCTACAGACTCATAAAAATCTCTGAGTACTGGGGCATTCAATCAATCAATACTAATTAGATTGATTGAATGGATTAATTGGCCTTTTTTACTTTTATATTTTTTATCTATTTACTTTTATATTTTTTATCTAAAATAAAAAAAACTAAGTTCTTTTAGGGAATTCCTATTCCGTTCTTGACTAGACTGTCTTACGATTGTTTTACATAGAGAATGGAGAGAAGGTAAGGTACAGATCCGATCAAATGGAAAAAAATAGGGGTATGTAATAAATAGCGATCCATCTTGATTCTATCTTTTTTAGACGTTTGAGTTAATGAAGCACAACAAAACATGTTATTGTTCCTACATGTTAGAAAAATTTTCTTGATACTTCCAAAAGCGTCGCTGCTTATTTTGCTTGTACTTAATCTTTACCGATTCTACTACAAATCATATACTAACTTATTAGAATTGAATTGGATTTATTAGATCGTTTCATCAATGGTATGTAGCAAAATCCTTTTTTGACTCTGTGCCAATAATTCGACTATTATTAGTGAATAATAATGGAATAATTCCTTCATATTCATAGAGATAGGGGATAGAATTAACATGGATATAGTAAGTCTCGCTTGGGCTGCTTTAATGGTAGTCTTTACATTTTCCCTTTCACTCGTAGTATGGGGAAGAAGTGGACTCTAGAGTCGAGGTACTACGAATTGAACTGAGGAATCAAACTGCATCAATTGTTTTATAAATTGTTTGGCAAAGATTTCACTCTTCTTATTTATTATTAATTTTATTTTAGATAAAATTATCTGCATTTCCATATTATATTGAATTCTAGTAGAGTAATGTAGTCTATGAATAATCAAATATATATTGAATAACAATAATCCTATATATGAAATTATGAAATATGAATAAGAACTTTATATAATTATTTCATATATTCATATATATATATATGACTTCTATTCTATATATGAATAATCAAAAAAATACGAATAATATCATTTCAATCAAACAAATAAGGAATGAATACAAATGATTGGAAATCCGTTTCTAACCAAATTCTTCCTAAAATTTCTATAAATTTCTATTTTGATAAGCCCCGCTCTTAACAGTGTTACAGATCTAGACAATGCGGAAGAGTGTAAACCTTTTTAACCTTTCTATTTGCCTTTTTATTTGTTCTGTTTCCCCCTTGTTTAAAGAGAAAAGAAAGCGGTTCGGTTATTAAATATTCAATTAAGTGAATGCATCTCGATAATTCATATATACATGTAGGAAAATACGTATTTAGATTGTAGATTGATCTCTATTAAGCCGCCTACATCGTTATCCAGTACAAATACACTGCATAACAATAATATAATAGAGAGGTATGGTAGAAAGAAATAGGAATCTTTCTACCATACTCATACTATCGTATCTCATAGAATACTGTTGATTCTAGTCCGCTCATTTCATTTAAGACACGAAATTGGAATGCTTTTCATTTTTCATTTTGTTTCTTCAATCATTAATCATTGACAAGAATTAAGAAGTCAAGTTTCATTCAACTTTATCGCCCTGACTTTGACTGATCGTTTTTACGTATATTATAAGCAAAAAGGCAGTAGGAACTAGAATGAACAGTGCAGTAGCAATAAATGCGAGAATATTGACTTCCATAATCTCACTATTTATTTGATTTTTCTTTACTTCGCAATAACTCGGGATTTAATCCCATAGAGATGATAACTCTTTCGCCTGTAAATTAAATATCATGAATAACAATATCTGAACTATCAAATCGATTCATCGTCGAGAATTAAATAGTATAACATAGGAAGATCCTTTATCCATACCGAATCAAAAATTTCTTGACTTTCTTTTTTATTTATCACTTTTTCCATTCTTTCTTTTCTCTAAACGACTGCTTTCTCATCTGATGAAGTCTCATCTAAACGCCTTTACGCTTACATCGGTTACAAACAAAGGATAGAAGCAAAAAAAAAAAAAAAAAAAAAAAAAATAGAAAAATGAAGAAGGATCCCTTGGGAATGACAATGACATTATGCTATTTGTCCTCTTTTTACATTTTACAGAAAAAGGAGAGAGAAATTTATGTATTTTTTTTTTTTTTTTTGTATTACATTTTGATCCGTCGGGACTGACGGGGCTCGAACCCGCAGCTTCCGCCTTGACAGGGCGGTGCTCTGACCGATTGAACTACAATCCCAGGGAAATAAAGTATACGGTATACATAGTCTTATGATTTCACTCAAAGACTTTCTATTTAGAATTTAGATTAGAATTGTCGTCTTGTAACAGAGACGTGAGTAATATATATCAATGCTTTTTAATGCGAACAGCAAGGATTACTCGTAATCCTTTACCTATTTCCAAATCGATTGATAATCGTTCTTTCAATGAAAAAAATCATAAAGTAAAGGAATGGAAAGAAAAAAACTCTTTTTTTTTTTTCTTAGACTTTATACTTACAGATCATGATATGAATCTAGATCATCAGCAAGATCATAATTTTTTTGAAAAAAGGAAAAGAAAAGAGCCAAACAAAAAATAGCGGGTGGGACAACCATTTTCCTTTTTTTTTTTCTTTCGTATCGGGCATTTCTGGAGAACAAAGGGGTTATATCATTTCATGTGTGTGGATTAGCGAATTATTGGGCCGAGCTGGATTTGAACCAGCGTAGACATATTGCCAACGAATTTACAGTCCGTCCCCATTAACCGCTCGGGCATCGACCCAGGAAGAATCAATTCTGTTCTGGGCTTACTGAGAATCCCTGATCAATTTTTCCTTTCGTAATACCTTACCCCCAGGGGAAGTCGAATCCCCGCTGCCTCCTTGAAAGAGAGATGTCCTGAACCACTAGACGATGGGGGCATATTTGCCCGACCACCAGCACACTATGCTCATAGTATGAGCAGTTTTTTGAAATTGTCAATATACACAATAGAATGATATGGTCTGACTAGATCCGAAGTATTTTTTCGTCTTTCATGATTCCATAGAATTTTTTGTCTATTCCTGAATCATTCATTAGAATCGCTATTCTATATAAATCTATTTTTTATTATCTACTATAATTTCGATTTAGAATTTATATTTTAGAATTTATATTTTAGAATTTATATTTATGATTTGGACTTTTTTCTAAGAATTTTGTTCATCGAATCTCTCCATCAACGACTCAATAAAATATCTCGAATCCATGTTGAATTAGTAGGTACATGTATTAATCCAATGTCAAAGACCTTTTTTATTTGCCCTATATTTACTAGGTTACCCTATAATATAATGCACTAGGTAAATAAAATTGCTGTAAATCCAATTTTTCGTTGGGGAATAAGCCATTATGAAAATATATAAAATATATATCTATAAATATGTTATAATTCAATCTATTTATATTCACTAAACTCATAGTGGTTTTTTAAGGAATAAAATGAAAGAGGCCTTTTTAACTCAGTGGTAGAGTAACGCCATGGTAAGGCGTAAGTCATCGGTTCAAATCCGATAAGGGGCTTTTATCCTAAAACTCTCGTGGGAGTATTCATATTTTAAGAGAAAATAGTGATACTGTTGATATTTGTAATATCAAAAAGCAAGAAAGCGTATAATTCTAAAAATGAATGAATTAGCATAAGTTCTCACTCTAATAAGTTATAGCATAGTAATACCAGTGATAAATTTTCTTTTGAATCGGCAAACATTTCTATTTGACTTTACATTATTAAAAATAAAAATAA